AATAAAATGTTCGATTTATTAGCATTGAAAAATTAAGTTCCAGATTTAATAGAGTTTTTTGGGCTTTTTTTGGAAAACCTTTTAGGGGTATATATCATATATATATATATATAATGCGGATGGCTAATTGATATCTCAACTTGTTAGTCTGGACGTTCCCGAACCTTCCTTGCTTTTGGGGTTTGACAAGGAGAACAGGATTCGCTGAGCGTAGGGGGTAAGGGGGTTTGTCGCGTGAAAACGGAAGAGGGGGCATATATATTAGGGTAAGGTGAAGAAGTACAAATACGTTATGCACTTGATATAGTATAATGTAATTCTTAAGTTATGTCTTTTAATAATGAACCTAATTTAAGCCGTGCAAGAAAATGTACCACCCTAAGAAATTATTTGTGCCTGCACTCTGAAATGTAATTGAAAGGTAACCAAAAAAAGAGAACGTTATGCATTTGGAAGAACGCTAGGCATGTGGGGTTGGTGAAACGTATGTAATGACACCAATAATCATATGCAGGAACACCTCTATAATAGGGGGTAAAACATGCCATGCCCGTGAAATGGGAATCAGATGCCAGGAATAATTCACAATTTACCGTATCTCCATAATATGTCCCTGATTCTATCATGCATGATATGCCTTATATGGCAAGGTTGGTGATCTCTTACTGCATTAAGATTGTCTCGGTAAATCGTAGTTAGTGAGTTCAAGGAAATGTTGGGTGCGATATTTAGGGGAACAACCTATAACCCGGGTTAAAATAAATTATTTCTGTGTTTTAATGTTATGCTTATGTACGTCTTAGACATTAGTACTTGCTTTTAGGTTAATATAGGTGTATGGTGATAATACATATGTAATCCTAGTATATGACATATATTAGGTTTATGTACGTTTAAGGTGATAGTACTTGCTTTTAGGTTAATATAGGTGTATGGTGATAATACATATGTAATCCTAGTATATGACATATATTAGGTTTATGTACGTTTAAGGTGATAGTACTTGCTTTTAGGTTAATATAGGTGTATGGTGATAATACATAGCTGTGTTAGATCTACATTATACGGGGACATTATATGGATATCAGCATGTGTTTGTACCCTAGATGGGTACTATACATGATTATGTAACCATATTGGTCCATCAGAAAATAGTTTAACTTTAGAATCCTGGCTTTGGGAGCCAGGGGTGGGAGTTAAAATCTCCTTTTTCTGGGCGCTAGGAGGGGGTTTAACCCTCGATCTTCGGATTACAAGACCGATGCTTTAAGACTAAGCTACTAGGGCAAGCTCATTTCAATGCTTTATTTTCTGCTCAGCCTGCGAGTGGGGCAAGAAGGAGGAATAAAGCAAAGTACAGAACTGAGGCTACCTGACCAATGATGATATATGGGTGTTCTACAGGTATGCCTCCGATTCATGTCAAAATAATTATATCTGCCACTAAGGTTCAGAATAAGAATTGGGTAATTGGCCGGAAGGTTAGTCCTCGTTGCTTTGAGGTGTGTAAAATTGGGACTACTAACAGTACTAGGATACTGAATAATAGGGCTAGGACCCCTCCTAATTTATTTGGGATGGATCGGAGGATGGCGTAGGCGAATAAGAAGTATCACTCAGGTTGGATGTGTGGTGGCGTAACCAGGGGGTTCGCTGGAGTGAAGTTTTCTGGATCGCCAAGTAGGGTAGGGGAAAATAACGTCAGGGATGTAAGTGCTAAAAGTATTAGGACAAAACCAAGAAGGTCTTTGTAGGAAAAGTAAGGGTGGAAGGAGATTTTATCTGCGTCAGAGTTCAATCCGGCAGGGTTGTTTGATCCTGTTTCGTGTAGGAATAGCAAGTGGAGGACGGTAGCACCTGCGATGACAAAGGGGAATAGGAAGTGGAAGGCGAAGAATCGTGTTAGTGTTGCGTTATCTACTGAAAAGCCCCCTCAAATTCATTGTACAAGGGTATCACCCATATAAGGTACCGCTGAAAGAAGATTTGTAATAACGGTGGCACCTCAGAAGGATATTTGTCCTCATGGGAGCACATAGCCTACAAAGGCTGTCATTATAACTAGAAGGAGAAGGATAACTCCAATATTTCAGGTTTCTTTATAGAGGTAGGATCCGTAGTATAGGCCTCGAGCAATGTGTATATAAATACAGATAAAGAAGAATGATGCTCCATTGGCGTGCATATTTCGAATAAGCCAACCATAATTAACGTCTCGGCAAATGTGAGTGACGGATGAAAATGCGGTTGAGATATCAGAGGTATAGTGCATAGCTAGAAACAATCCGGTAAGGATTTGAGTAATTAAGCATAATCCTAGTAGAGATCCGAAGTTTCATAGCGCTGAAATATTTGATGGTGTTGGAAGGTCAACTAGTGCATCATTAGCGATTTTTATTAGTGGGTGGGTTTTTCGTAGGCTTGCCATTATTGTTCCTGTAGTTGAATTACAACGGTGGTTCTTCAAGCCATTAGTCTCGGTTAAAGTCTGAGCGGGAACTATGACTTATTTTGTATCTTTATTATTGATAGCCTTTATTGTAGGGTTAATTGCTGTTGCGTCTAACCCTACACCTTATTTTGCTGCCTTGGGATTAATAGTAGCGGCTGGGGTTGGATGTGGGGTGTTGATCGGTAGTGGGGGACCTTTTTTATCATTAGTTCTCTTTTTAATTTACTTAGGGGGGATGTTGGTAGTGTTTGCTTATTCGGCAGCGTTGGCTGCTGAGCCCTTTCCAGAGGCCTGGGGGAGTCGTTCGGTAATAGGGTACGTGTTGGTGTATTTATTAGGGGTTATATTAATAGGCGGATTGTTTTGAGGGGGATGACATGAGGGTTCTTGAGCAGCTATTGATGAAATAAAAGAGTTTTCTGTGTTGCGAGGGGATGTTGGGGGTGTGGCCATGATATACTCTTTTGGGGGGATAATACTAGTCATTTGTGCTTGGGTATTACTTCTAACTCTACTAGTAGTATTGGAGTTAACTCGGGGTCTGAGTCGTGGGACGCTCCGAGCGGTTTAAATAAGAATTAGGGCAATTGTTAAGATTATGGTTAGAAGGAAGATTGTTAAAAATTTCTTAATTGTTCCTCGTGAGATGTTGCCTACTATTTGCGCTATTATTATTTGCGTAAGAGTGATTGATTTTGGACCTGCAATTTGAAGTCAGGTTTGGTCAAGTTTAGTAGCAGTTGATCGTCCGAGAATTAGACTAGCCTTTGGAGATAGGCGGTGTATTAATGAGGGGAAGTACCCTAATATATTTGAGAAGTGATGAGGAGAGTTTTTGTAGGTGGTTTTGTAAGGGTTATTGGTTTTGGCTGCAAGTTCTATGGCTACAAGAAGACCTGTAATAGCGACTATTAGGGCTGTCACTTTTAGAGTAATAGGTATAGTTATAACTGGGGTTTTTATGGGGAGGAAATTATATGTAATGACAAGTCCTGCAATGATGCTTCCTCAGGCAAGACGTTTAACAGGTTGAATTATAAGTGGATTATCCTCGTTAATAGGGGATAGTGGGAGGAATCGTGGAGATCCCATAGTTACGAAATACACAACTCGGAAGCTGTAAACTGCGGTGAAGGATGTGGCGATGAGTGTGAGGACAAGGGCCCAGGCGTTAAGGTGGGAAGTGTTAAGGGCCTCGATAATAGCGTCTTTTGAGAAGAACCCGGCTAGAAAGGGGGTACCTGCTAGTGCTAGGCTTCCAATCGTAAGGCAGGTTGAGGTAATAGGTAGGAGTTTGTGAAGGCCGCCTATTTTTCGAATGTCTTGTTCATCATTTAGGCTATGAATAATGGACCCGGAGCAAAGGAAAAGTATAGCTTTGAAGAAGGCGTGCGTACAGATATGTAGGAATGCCAACTGTGGTTGGTTTAGTCCAATTGTAACTATTATAAGTCCAAGTTGACTTGATGTTGAGAAAGCGACGATTTTCTTGATGTCATTTTGGGTAAGTGCGCAAGTAGCTGTATATAGGGTAGTAAGTGCTCCTAAACATAAGCAGCCTGATAGTGCTAGTTTATTATTTTCTATTAATGGGTGCAGACGAATTAGTAGAAAGATACCCGCAACTACTATAGTACTAGAATGTAGTAGTGCAGATACTGGCGTCGGGCCCTCTATGGCTGACGGAAGTCATGGGTGTAGGCCAAATTGGGCCGACTTTCCTGCTGCTGCAAGGATGAGTGCAATAAGGGGGGTGGTCATGTCGTAGTTTTTTGATAATGCAAAGACCTGCTGTATTTCTCAAGAGTTTAGATTTATGGCAAATCAGGCCATAGCTAGGATTAACCCGATGTCCCCTACACGATTATAAATTACTGCCTGGAGGCTTGCGGTGTTAGCATCTGCCCGCCCATGTCATCAACCAATGAGCAAGAAAGATATAATTCCAACTCCTTCTCAGCCAATGAATAGTTGAAATAAATTGTTAGCTGTAACAAGGATAATCATAGCTACTAAAAACAGTAACAAATATTTAAAGAATCGGTTAATGTTAGGATCAAAATGTATGTATCATAGTGCAAACTCTAAGATTGATCATGTCACAAAAAGGGCAATAGGCGTGAAAATAAGAGAGTAATGATCAAATTTAAAGCTAATATTGGTGTCAAATATTTGTGTGTTTATTCATTGTCAGTTCGTAGTAATGTTCTCTGCTCCTTGGGCCAGGTAAATCATTAGTGGTAACAGGCTTACGAAAAATGCAGTACTGACGGCAGTTTTTACGTGGGTGTTTGCTCAGTCAGGTTTTTGGGGCTTTGGATTTAGTGTTATTAGCAGAGGCAGAACAAGAATTGTAACGATTAAAAGAAATGAAGAGGATATGATTAGGGCTGTTGAGGTCATAGCTTCCACTTGGATTTGCACCAAGAGTTTTTGGTTCCTAAGACCAACGGATGAGCTGTTATCCTTCAGAAGCGTAAAGAAGCCGAGGATTTTAACCTCGGGGTATAAGTATTAGCAGCACTTATTGATTTCTGTCCTTCCTTGGTGAGTAAGGGGGTTTTAACCCCTGTTTTCAGAATCACAATCTAATGTTTTGGTTAAACTATACTTACTAGTAGCATCACCCTCACATAAGTTCTGGTTTTGTCATGAGTAGAATCACTGGAATAAGGTGAAGAGCCATTAGTAGATGTTCTCGGGTGTGAAATGGTGAGAGTTTTATGATGTGATGTGGTGTTGGGCCACGTTGAGATATGAGGAACATATATAGGGAGTAGGCGGCAGTAATTAATGTCCCTAATCCGGTAAGTGCAATAGTTCAAGGGGATCAGCTAAAGAGAGTGGTGATAATTATAAGCTCCCCTATGAGATTAGGGAGTGGGGGTAGCGCTAGGTTGGCTAGATTTGCAATGAATCATCACACAGCCGTTAGAGGAAAAATCACTTGCAAGCCTCGAGCAAGAATTATAGTTCGACTATGGGTTCGTTCATAGGCCGTATTTGCTAAACAGAATAGTATGGATGATACCAGGCCGTGGGCAATTATGAGAATAATTGCTCCTGAGAACCCCCATGGGGTTTGGATTAAAATTCCCCCTGCTACAAGGCCCATATGACTTACAGAGGAGTAAGCAATGAGTGATTTGAGATCAGTTTGGCGTAAGCAAATAGACCCTGTCATAATAATACCTCAAAGTGCTAAAATAATAAATGGGTAGATAAGCTGCTTAGAGAGTGGGTCTAGCATTATTATCATACGTATCATGCCGTATCCTCCGAGTTTTAGTAGAATTGCTGCCAGAACTATGGAACCTGCAACGGGGGCTTCTACGTGTGCCTTCGGTAGTCAAAGGTGTACACCATAAAGAGGTATTTTTACGAGGAAGGCAATTAAGCAGGCTGCTCATCAGATTTTATGGCTTCAAGAGGTTATTAATACGGGAGGAGTATACTGGATAATTAGCAGGGATAAAGTTCCTGTGGATTGCTGGAGGAGAAGTAGAGCTACTAAAAGGGGTAGAGATCCGGCCAGTGTATAAAATAAAAAATAGGTACCTGCGTTGAGGCGTTCAGTTTGATTTCCTCAGCGGGTAATAATAATGAGAGTAGGAATGAGAGTGGCTTCAAACATAATGTAAAACATAATGATTTCTGTGGCGCCGAAGGCCATAATTAGGAAAGCCTGGAGTGAAGTGAGAAGTGTAATATATAGGCGTTGACGTGCAATGGGCTCGGGGTTAATATGGTTTTGGCTAGCTAAGATCATTAAGGGGAGGAGCCAGCATGTTAAGACTAATAGAGGTGTTGACAAAGGGTCTGTAGCTAAGTAGACGTTTGATGAGGCTCATCCGGTTTCCGAAGTTCAGCTAAATCATGTAAGGCTTGTAAGGGCGATTAAGAGTCCGTGAGTAGCAGTAATTGTTCATAATCACTTGGGGGAGGCCAGTCAAATTGTTGGAAATATTATAACTGTGGGGATTAAAACTTTTAGCATTGTAGGAGATTAAGGTTTTGCAGGCGGTCGGTGCCATGGGTTCGGGCTGTGGCTACTAAGAGTGCAAGACCCGTGCTTGCTTCACAGGCGGAGAAGGCTAGTAGTAATATAGGTGCAGTAGAGAAGCTTGTCGATTCAAATTGTAATGTTCATAGGGCAAGCGCGATAAATAGGGACAATATCATGCCCTCTAAGCATAGTAGTGCAGAGAGGAGATGTGTACGATGGAATGCTAGTCCTATAAGCCCTAAAATAAATGCTGAGGTAAAGCTAAAGTGTACTGGTGTCATAGGGGGGCTGTGGACTTAAACCACAATTTTCTGAGCCGAAATCAGAGGTCTTCTTTGGACTAGCCCCTCATTCTGCTCATTCTAGGCCCCCTTGGGTTCATTCATAGATTAATCCGAGGGTCAAGAGGATTAGGACCGTAGTGGCCCAGAAGAATGTTCCGGTTGGGCTGTGGAGTTGATCCCCTCATGGCAGCGGGAGGAGGAGGGCAATTTCTAGGTCAAATAGGAGGAAAAGAATAGCTACCAGAAAGAATCGCAAAGAGAATGGTAATCGGGCGGACCCTAATGGGTCAAATCCGCACTCATAGGGGGAGAGCTTTTCTGCATCCGGGTTCATTTGTGGTAATCAAAAAGATACAATTGCCAGGATTGATGATAGGGCTGCAGTAATAAAAAAAATAGTTGTAATTAAGTTCATTATCTTTCCTTGGGGTCTAACCAAGACTAAATGATTGGAAGTCACTTGTACAAACTTTAATACTAGAAAGATATGAGCCTCATCAATAGATTGATACGTAAAGGAATAGTCATACTACGTCTACAAAATGTCAGTATCAAGCTGCGGCTTCAAAGCCGAAGTGGTGTTCGGATGTAAAGTGGTATTGAATTTGGCGGAGAAGACAAACGGCTAAGAAGGTAGAGCCAATAATGACATGTAGTCCATGGAATCCGGTGGCTACAAAGAATGTTGAGCCATATACTCCGTCTGCAATTGTAAAGGGTGCTTCATAATATTCTATTGCTTGGAGGGCAGTAAAATAGAACCCCAGCAGAATTGTAAGTGCAAGGGATTGAATGGCTTGTTTTCGTTCACCTTCCATAATACTGTGGTGAGCTCATGTAACTGTTACCCCGGATGCTAATAATACAGCTGTGTTAAGGAGAGGTACTTCAAAGGGATCTAACGTAGTGATTCCTGTAGGGGGTCAGCATCCGCCTAGTTCAGGTGTTGGGGCTAAGCTTGAATGGTAGAAGGCTCAGAAGAAGCCCAGGAAGAAGAACACTTCGGAAGTAATGAATAGGATTATTCCATATCGTAGTCCTTTCTGTACCGGTGGTGTGTGGTGACCTTGGAAGGTCCCTTCTCGGATAACATCACGTCATCATTGAAATATTGTAAGAAGCAACAGAATTAACCCAAGGGTTATTAGTGTAACTGAGTGAAAGTGGAACCAGATTGCCAGGCCGGATGTCATTAGTAAGGCACCAACGGCTCCGGTTAGTGGTCATGGGCTAGGATCAACCATGTGATATGCATGTGCTTGGTGGGCCATTAAACGTTTTCCTGTATATAGAGGCTAAGAAGCAGTACAAAGACGTAGGCTTGGATTATTGCTACTGCAACTTCTAGAAGTGTTAAAAGGAACAGTACAGCGGCCGTAAGGATTGCTACAGTTGGTATTATAGGCAGTAGCACAAATACGGCTGTGGCAATAAGTTGAATAAGAAGATGGCCGGCAGTTAAGTTGGCTGTAAGTCGGACTCCCAAGGCGAGTGGTCGAATAAAGAGACTAATTGTTTCGATAATAATTAGTACAGGAATTAAAGGAATAGGGGTTCCTTCAGGCAGTAGATGTCCAAGGGCAACTGTTGGTTGGTTTCGCATACCAATGATGACTGTGGCGAGCCATAGTGGCACAGCAAGTCCTATATTTAGCGATAGTTGTGTTGTAGGGGTGAAAGTATATGGTAGGAGGCCTAGTATATTAATAGTAATAAGGAACACCATTAATGAGGTTAACATTAGTGCTCATTTATGTCCTCCTACATTTAAAGGTATAAGTAATTGATTAGTGAAGCGGTTAATAAATCATGCTTGAAGTGTAGTGAGTCGGCTATTTATTCAGCGAGATGATGGAGTTGGAAATAATACTCACGGAAGTGCAATTGCAACGGCGATAAGTGGGATTCCTAGGAAAGAGGGGCTTGCAAACTGGTCAAAGAAGCTTGTTATCATGGTCAGTTTCAGGAATCGGTTTTATGTTTTTCTTCACTTATTGGGGCCGGTTCATTAGGTGAAATATGATTTAAGACTTTAGTTGGGATAATAGTAAGAAAAATGAATCATGAAAATACTAGAATTGCGAATCATGGGTTAGGGTTGAGTTGAGGCATGTCACTGGGGGTGGTCGGTAGGCACCAAACTTTGGCTTAAAAGGCCAACGCTTTGTCCAATAATTAGCTTCCTAGTGAGGCGTCTTCTAGTATTAATGTGGATCAGCTCTCAAAATGTTTTAGTGGGACGGCTTCAACTACAATAGGCATAAAGCTGTGGTTAGCGCCACAAATTTCAGAGCATTGTCCATAAAATACACCTGGGCGTGAGGCAATGAAGGCAGTTTGATTTAATCGTCCGGGTACCGCGTCTATTTTTACACCGAGGGATGGGATGGCTCAGGAGTGCAATACATCTTCGGCGGACACTAGAACACGAATTGGCGATTCTATTGGGACTACTATTCGATGGTCTGTTTCTAGAAGTCGAAATTGACCTGGCGTAAGATCTTGAGTAGGGATTATGTACGAATCAAATCCTAGGTCTTCATAGTCCGTGTATTCGTAGCTTCAATATCATTGGTGTCCTATAGCTTTAATTGTTAAGTGGGGGTCATTAACCTCATCTATAAGATATAGAATTCGAAGGGAAGGAAGAGCGATTAGGACTAGAATAACCGCTGGTAAAACCGTTCATACAATCTCGATTTCTTGAGAATCTAAAATATATTTATTGGTAAGTTTGGTTGAAACTATTGCAACAATAATGTAAAGTACTATTGTGCTAATCAAAAATACAATTATTAAGGCGTGATCATGGAAGTGAAGAAGTTCTTCTATAACGGGTGATGCCGCGTCTTGAAATCCTAGTTGTGTGGGGTGTGCCATTAAGTTTAAGACATACAGGAGTTTAACCTGTAATTTCACCTCGACAAGGTGATGTAATATGTATATTTTACTAATGTCTCCAGAAGAAAGTGACAGAGTGGTTATGTGACTGGCTTGAAACCAGTACATGGGGGTTCAATTCCTCCCTTTCTCGTTAGTTTGATTGAACTTGGACAAATGCTGGTTCCTCAAATGTGTGGTATGGTGGAGGGCAGCCGTGTAGTCATTCTACATTTGTTATAGTTAACTCTACTGAGGATACTTCTCGTTTGGCAGCAAAGGCTTCTCATAGAATAAATAAGAATATAATTACCGCTACGAGGGAAACGAGTGAGCCAATGGATGATACTGTGTTTCATAGGGCGTAAGCATCTGGGTAATCAGAATATCGTCGTGGTATTCCTGCTAGGCCTAGGAAGTGTTGTGGGAAGAACGTGAGGTTAACACCAATAAATATTACAGCAAAGTGGATTTTTGTTCACGTATCATTTAGAGTATACCCTGAAAATAGGGGGAATCAGTGAACAAATGCTGCCATAATAGCAAATACAGCCCCCATTGATAGAACATAGTGGAAGTGGGCAACAACATAATATGTATCATGGAGAACAATATCAAGTGATGAATTAGCAAGAACAATTCCTGTTAGTCCTCCAACTGTGAAGAGGAAAATAAAGCCCAGGGCTCATAGCATAGGGGTTTCCCACTTGATTGATCCTCCATGGAGTGTGGCAAGTCAGCTAAATACTTTTACACCGGTTGGGATAGCAATAATTATTGTTGCAGATGTAAAGTAGGCACGGGTGTCTACGTCTATCCCAACAGTAAATATATGATGGGCTCAGACAATAAACCCTAGGAGGCCAATAGCCATTATAGCTCATACCATACCCATATAACCGAATGGTTCTTTTTTGCCCGCGTAGTAGGCTACAACATGTGAAATAATCCCAAACCCGGGTAAAATAAGAATATAGACCTCTGGGTGACCAAAGAATCAAAATAAATGTTGATATAGGATGGGATCACCTCCCCCTGCCGGGTCAAAGAATGTAGTATTTAGGTTACGGTCAGTTAGAAGTATAGTAATTCCAGCAGCTAGGACAGGTAGTGATAGGAGTAGAAGAACGGCAGTTACAAGTACAGCTCACACGAAGAGGGGTGTTTGGTATTGAGAGATTGCTGGAGGTTTCATGTTAATAATTGTGGTAATAAAATTAACTGCTCCTAGAATTGATGATACACCTGCTAAATGGAGAGAGAAAATAGTAAGATCTACTGATGCTCCTGCATGGGCAAGGTTACCTGCAAGTGGGGGATAGACGGTTCATCCTGTTCCAGCCCCGGCCTCAACTCCAGAAGAGGCTAATAGTAATAGGAATGATGGGGGTAAAAGTCAAAAACTCATGTTGTTTATTCGTGGGAATGCTATATCAGGTGCCCCGATCATTAGCGGTACAAGTCAGTTCCCGAATCCGCCAATAAGAATTGGCATTACTATAAAGAAAATTATTACAAAGGCGTGAGCAGTAACAATAACATTATAGATTTGGTCATCACCTAGGAGTGAGCCAGGTTGACTTAGTTCAGCTCGAATAAGGAGGCTTAGAGCAGTTCCCACTATTCCGGCCCAGGCACCAAATACTAAATAAAGGGTACCAATGTCTTTGTGGTTTGTAGAAAAGAATCAGCGTGTAATTGCCACAGGTAGGGTAGCCGAGTGCGTAGGCGGTGGGTTGTAGCCCCGAAGACAGAGGTTTAAGTCCTCTCCCTATCAAGCCCCGTGGTGGAGTACCACGTTGGATTGCAAATCCAGAGATGCAGACTGATACCCTGCCGGGGCTTTCCCGCCTTACCCGGCAAACGGCGGGAAAGTAGATGGATGCTCGCTGGCTTGAGCGCTTAGCTGTTAACTAAGAGTTTGTAGGATCGAGGCCTTCCCATCTAGAAAGGCCTTAGTTTAACAAAGACATTTGATTTGCACTCAGAAGATGCAAGATAAACTCTTGTAGGTCTTATCAGGGGCTAGAAGATTTTCACTTCTGCTTAGAGCTTTGAAGGCTCCCGGTCTAATGCTATCCTAAGCCCCTAGGTAACGAGTATTATAATAGTTGGGGTAATGGGTAAAAGGCCCAGAGCTATCACGGTAAATAAGGCCAGGGGAATAGAGGCCTGGGTCGTTTGAGTTCGCCAGGGGGCGGTTGAGGTGATGGTATTAGGGGGGATAGTGAGAGTTATTGCATAGCAAAGTCGCAAGTAAAAGTACAAGCTAATTAAGGCAGCAAGGGCTATAACAGTTGCGGTAAGGGGGAGGCCTTGTTTTGTTAGCTCTTGTAAAATTATTCACTTTGGTATAAATCCGGTAAGCGGGGGTAGGCCTCCTAGAGATAATAATACTAGGGCGGCTGTCGCTGTTAGGAGTGGATTCTTTGATCATGTGGTTGCAAGGGTGCCAACCTTTGTAGCATATGAGAGTTTTAGTGTTAGGAATGCTGCAGATGTCATTAAAATATATATTAGTAGTGCTATAAGGGTAAGTTGGGGAGCGTATTGAAGGACAATAATTATTCAGCCCATGTGTGCAATTGAGGAGTAGGCTAAAACTTTTCGTAGTTGGGTTTGGTTTAATCCACCTCAGCCTCCTACTAAGGTAGATATAAGTCCAAAGGCTGTAAGGAGGAGTGGGTCAAAGGCTTGGGCTGTTTGAATGATAAGAGCAAGTGGAGCTAGTTTTTGTCAGGTAGATAGAATTAATCCTGTTAATAAGTCTAATCCTTGCAATACTTCAGGTATTCAGAAATGTATTGGTGCCAGTCCAATTTTAAGTGCTAGGGCGGCAAGAATTATTGCGGTAGCTATTGGGTGTGACATGTTAGTTATATCTCACCCTCCTGTGATTCATGCATTAGTTGTGCTTGCAAAGAGGATTACGGCGGCTGCGGTGGCTTGAGTGAGGAAGTACTTTGTGGTAGCTTCTACTGCACGAGGGTGGTGGTGTTGTGCTATTAAAGGAATAATGGCTAGAGTATTAATTTCTAGTCCCATTCAGGCCAATAATCAGTGGGAGCTGGCAAAGGTGAGGGTAGTTCCTAGGCCAAGGCTAGATAAAAGGGTGGTTAATACGTAAGGGTTCATTGATGGAGGAGGGATTTTAACCGTCATGTTCGGGGTATGGGCCCGAAAGCTTGTTTAGCTGACCCCATCATAGAAAGTGGTGTAGAGGAAGCACTAAGAGTTTTGATCTCTTGGGTATGGGTTCGACCCCCTTCTTTCTAAGAACTGAGGGGATTTTAGCCCCTGTAAGCCACTCTATCAAAGTGGTCCCTGGGCACTCGGGCACAGTTCCTGAACTACAGTTGTGGTGGAAGGCCCGCTAGTGCGATAGGAAGAGATACATGTCATAATACAAGGGCTAGTGTTAGGGGGAGAAAATTTTTCCATACTAAATGTATAAGTTGGTCATATCGGAATCGGGGGTAAGAGGCTCGTACTCATAGGAATAATACAGATAGAAGTGCGGCTTTAAGTATTAGGCCAATTGTGGTTAGCTCAGGTACAGCCGGAAAATATGATGTCCCTAAAAATAGCACGGCAGATAGAGTGTTTATTAATAAAATATTGGCGTACTCGGCAAGGAAAAACAAGGCAAAGGGGCCCCCTGCATACTCTACATTGAAGCCTGACACAAGCTCCGATTCACCTTCTGTTAAATCAAAGGGTGCTCGATTGGTTTCTGCAAGAGTTGAGATATATCATATTGCGGCTAGTGGTCATGCAGGTACAAGCAATCAGATGCTTTCTTGGGCGGTATTAAATGTCTGAAGGGTGTAGCCTCCAGAGAAGACAATTACTGAAAGGAGAATGAGTCCTAGGCTCACTTCGTAGGAGATTGTTTGGGCAACTGCTCGTAAGGCTCCGATGAGTGCGTACTTTGAGTTTGATGCTCAGCCTGAGCCAAGAATAGAATACACTGCAAGACTTGAGAGTGCTAAGATAAATAGAACACCTAAATTAAGGTTAATAACTGGGTGAGGTATAGGTATAGGTGCTCAGAGAGTGAGGGCGAGGGTAAGTGCAAGAATAGGGGTTGCTAGAAATAAGAATGGTGAGGATGTGGATGGGCGAACGGGTTCTTTAATAAATAACTTAACCCCATCGGCAATAGGTTGTAGCAGACCATAGGGTCCTACCACATTAGGTCCTTTTCGCAATTGCATATATCCTAATACTTTTCGTTCAAGTAATGTTAAGAATGCTACAGCCAATAGGACGGGGACGATGTAGGCGAGCGGGTTAACTAGGTGAATTATTAAGGTATTAAGCATGAACTGAGGAGAGGATTTGAACCTCTGGTTTTAAGGGCTTAGGCCTTATGCAATTTACCATGCTCTGCCACCCCAGTATGCCCTTATCTTGGGCGGCAGGGGTTTTGGCCCTCCCTTATTTGATTTATTTGTTTTCATGAATTAGGGGTGGGGCATGCGTTAAGTATGGGCCCCTCTTTTCCGATCCTTTCGTACTGGGAAAAGTAGCGTTACAGATAGAAACTGACCTGGATTGCTCCGGTCTGAACTCAGATCACGTAGGACTTTAATCGTTGAACAAACGAACCCTTAATAGCGGCTGCACCACCAGGATGTCCTGATCCAACATCGAGGTCGTAAACCCCCTCGTCGATATGGGCTCTGGGAGAGGATTGCGCTGTTATCCCTAGGGTAACTTGGTTCGTTGATCGGCTTTATTAGCCGGATCATTATTGGTCAGATGTTCTGCGGCTTGAAGATGTCTCTTTTAGCTTTAGGGGTTTCGGCCCAGTCCACTCGGAGGCTTGTTTTTCCTCCGTGGTCGCCCCAACCGAAGGTAAAATTTCATGGCCATTAAGTTCTTGCTTTTTACAGAGTTGCTTAACGTGGCTGAATCTTGTACCTTAAGCTCCAAAGGGTCTTCTCGTCTTGTAGTTATATACCCGCTTCTGCACGGATAGATCAATTTCACTGACTGGAAGGGGGAGACAGTTAAGCCCTCGTCTAGCCATTCATACAGGTCTCTATTTAAAAGACAAGTGATTGCGCTACCTTTGCACGGTCAATATACCGCGGCCGTTGAACCCGTAGTCACTGGGCAGGCTGGACCTCCTATACTTTGTGTTGCAGGAGGCGATGTTTTTGGTAAACAGGCGAGGCTCGTGTTTGCCGAGTTCCTTCCCCTTCTTTTAGTCTTTCCCTTTAAATGCCACTCCAGTGTGGGATTAACGATTGTTATTTGTGAGTTTTTCTTGAGGTTTTTATTATTCACAATACCCTCTTTAATTGGGCTCGTTAAATTCCAGTGGTTGGTCCGATCTGGCTTACACTTGTGGCGGGAGAAGATCAAGTCTTCTTGTTACTCATTTTAGCATAGTCTCACCCATGTGGGCATGGGTTGGCCTAATACAGTTAGGGGAGTAAGATTTTTTATCGGGATAATAAATTTCCTTCTGTCCGAGCTTTAACGCTTTCTGTTTAGATGGCTGCTTTCAGGCCCACTAGAACAGTATATTTTATTTACTATGATCTTTATCCTCCTGTGAAGGTTGTATCCTTTGTTAAAGGGGCTGTACCCCCTTCAACTAACTCTCGCATGTTTCCATAGTGTCTTAACGATGTGTTTTTTGATTAAGGGCGTGCGAGGCTGAACTTCTATTCATTTCTTAGGCAACCAGCTATCACCAGGTTCGGTAGGTCTGTCACTTCTACCCGGAGCTCTTCCCACTCTTTTGCCACAGAGACGGGTTAGCCCTAAATTACTTAGGCTGTCTCGGGGTAGCTCACCTGGTTTCGGGGTATCAAACTAAAGATCTCTTTGCTTGAGGGTGCTGGCTAAATCATGATGCAAAAGGTACAAGGTTTAGTCTTTGTTTTTCAATGCTTATATGGGTTGTTTCACTTCTCTTTCAGCTTTCCCTTGCGGTACTTTTTCTATTGCTTTAGGTGAACCTTTTCTGTCTCCCATACTCAGGTAAAAAAATGGTTTAGTTTGTGGGGTTGGGTCTTGTCTTGTTATGAATATTGTTGAATTATATTAATAATTAAGCTAGCTGGTTGGCTCAGGGCGATCCAATTTGCATGGATGTCTTCTCGGTGTAAGTGAGATGCTTAACTAGCTCAGCCACGTCCTGAATTTTATCCAAGTGCACCTTCCGGTACACTTACCATGTTACGACTTGCCTCCCCTTGTCAGAGCTTTGATGTTAAATAGCTTTATTGCATTTCGACAGGGGAGAGTGACGGGCGGTGTGTACGCGCCTCAGAGCCGGGTTCAAAAGGACACGCTGCTTCCTTTTTACTACTAAATCCTCCTTCAAGCACTATTTCATGTTGCATGTCCGTAGTATTCTATCATAGAAAATGTAGCCCATTTCTTCCCACTTCGTACGCTACACCTCGACCTGACGTTCTGGGTTGTGCCCATTTTGCTTACTTTTATTGCCTTCACAGGGTAAGCTGACGACGGCGGTATATAGGCTGGAATGGCTAGAAGTGGTGAGGTTTAACGGGGGTTATCGGTTCTAGAACAGGCTCCTCTAGGGGGGTCTGAGGCACCGTCAGGTCCTTTGGGTTTCAAGCTAATGCTCGTAGTACCCGGGCGGACGTCTAATTGTAGTTGGACGTCTGGGTTTATGACTGAGCATAGTGGGGTATCTAATCCCAGTTTGTTTCTCAGTTTTCGTGGGGTCAGGTGGGTTTTTAAAGTTACTTTCGTATACTGGGCTTCGGACTCCTAGAAGCGTATGACAGCCAAAGGGCCATTCGACTTTATTGTTTCACTATCCTTAACCACCCTTTACGCCGTTATATTATCAACTAGGGCCTCTCGTTTAACCGCGGTGGCTGGCACGAGTTTTACCGGCCCTCTTAGCCCTGGCTGAGTCAAGTTTTCACTTATAGCTTAATATTTATCACTGCTGAATTCCCTTGGGGGTGTGGCTTGGCCTGGCGTCTTGGGCTAAATATTTGTGCCTGATGCCTGCTCCTCGTCCCCGGGCAGGGGATTAAGGGCTTACTCACAGGGTTGCGGAGACTTGCATGTGTAAGTTGGGCTAGAGCTGATAATAAGGTCGGGACCATGCCTTTGTGCATGCGGAGCTTCTCAGGGCCCATCTTAACATCTTCAGTGTTATGCTTTGTATTAAGCTACGCTAGC